GCTAGCGTAGCTTAATTAAAGCATAACACTGAAGATGTTAAGATGGACCCTAGAAAGTCCCGCCCGCACAAAGGCTTGGTCCTGACTTTACTATCAACTTTAGCCAAATTTACACATGCAAGTATCCGCCCCCCTGTGAGAATGCCCTACAGCTCCCTGCCCGGGAGCAAGGAGCTGGTATCAGGCACACATCTGTAAGCCCATGACACCTTGCTTAGCCACACCCTCAAGGGAACTCAGCAGTGATAAACATTAAGCCATAAGTGAAAGCTTGACTTAGTTAAAGCTAAGAGGGCCGGTAAAACTCGTGCCAGCCACCGCGGCTATACGAGAGACCCAAGTTGATACCATTCGGCGTAAAGAGTGGTTATGGAAGATAAAGACTAAAGCCGCACACCTTCAAAGCTGTTATACGCATCCGAAGGCTAGAAGATCAACCACGAAGGTAGCTTTACAACCCCTGACCCCACGAAAGCTCTGGCACAAACTGGGATTAGATACCCCACTATGCCTAGCCCTAAACCTTGGTAATATATCACATACCCTACCCGCCTGGGAACTACGAGCACCAGCTTAAAACCCAAAGGACTTGGCGGTGCTTTAGACCCCCCTAGAGGAGCCTGTTCTAGAACCGATAACCCCCGTTCAACCTCACCCCTCCTTGTTTATCCCGCCTATATACCGCCGTCGTCAGCTTACCCTGTGAAGGCCTAAAAGTAAGCACAACTGGCACAACCCAAAACGTCAGGTCGAGGTGTAGCGCATGGAGGGGGAAGAAATGGGCTACATTCCCTATAATAGGGAACACGAACGGCGCACTGAAACACGCGCCTGAAGGAGGATTTAGTAGTAAGCGGAAAATAGCGTGTTCCACTGAAATCGGCCCTGAAGCGCGCACACACCGCCCGTCACTCTCCCCAAGCCTATCACTTTAAATAATTAAAAACCCAAAAATCGCGGAGGGGAGGCAAGTCGTAACATGGTAAGGGTACCGGAAGGTGCACTTGGTAATATCAGAGTGTAGTTAAAATAGAATAACACTTCCCTTACACTGAAGAGACACCCGTGCAAATCGGATCACCCTGATGCCCAACAGCTAGCCCACAAACACAACAACAACCAACCATTATTTATAACCCCAAATGCACGAGTGTTTTAATTAAACAAACCATTTTTCCCCTTTAGTATGGGCGACAGAAAAAGGACTTAGGAGCAATAGAGAAAGTACCGCAAGGGATCGCTGAAAGAGAAATGAAACAACCCAGTGAAGCTAAGTAAAGCAGAGATTTATTCTCGTACCTTTTGCATCATGATTTAGCCAGCGTGACCCAAGCAAAGAGTGCTTTAGTTTGACACCCCGAAACTAGGGGAGCTACTCCAAGACAGCCTATTTATAGGGCGAACCCGTCTCTGTGGCAAAAGAGTGGAATGAGCTTTGAGTAGAGGTGATAAACCTACCGAACCTAGTTATAGCTGGTTGCCCGAGAAATGGATAGAAGTTCAGCCTCTCAGATTCTTTATTCACCTCAGTATTACCCCACCTGATAACACAAGAAGCTGTGAGAGTTATTCAAAGGGGGTACAGCCCCTTTGAAACAAGATACAACTTTTCCGGGAGGAAAAAGATCATAATTAAATAAAGGTAAGTATTTGGGTGGGCCTAAAAGCAGCCATCCCAATAGAAAGCGTTATAGCTCAAATACATCACTACCCCTCTCTATCCTGATCATTAATTCTTACTCCCCCCTTCCCCACCGGGCCATCCCATGCAGACATGGGAGGGACCCTGCTAATATGAGTAATAAGAGAGCCAAGCCTCTCTCCTTGCACACATGTAATTCGGAACGAACCCGCACCGAGCATTAACGACCCCAAACGAAGAGGGACCTGAACAACAACCCAAACAACCAGAAAAGAATTCAAACATAAACCGTTAACCCCACACAGGTGTGCACCTCAGGAAAGACTAAAAGAAAGAGAAGGAACTCGGCAAACAAACAAGCCTCGCCTGTTTACCAAAAACATCGCCTCTTGCAAAGCTAAAGAATAAGAGGTCCCGCCTGCCCTGTGACTATTAGTTTAACGGCCGCGGTATTTTGACCGTGCAAAGGTAGCGCAATCACTTGTCTTTTAAATGAAGACCTGTATGAATGGCACAACGAGGGCTTAACTGTCTCCTCTTTCAAGTCAATGAAATTGATCTCCCCGTGCAGAAGCGGGGATAAAAACATAAGACGAGAAGACCCTATGGAGCTTTAGACACCAAAGAAGATCCTGTCAAGTAACCCCCCATAAGGGCCTGAACTAATGGAATTCTTCCCTAATGTCTTTGGTTGGGGCGACCGCGGGGAAACAAAAAACCCCCACGTGGAAAGGGAGCACCCCCTCCTACAACTAAGAGCCGCAGCTCTAATTAACAGAATATCTGACCAATAAGATCCGGCAATGCCGATCAACGGACCGAGTTACCCTAGGGATAACAGCGCAATCCCCTTTTAGAGCCCATATCGACAAGGGGGTTTACGACCTCGATGTTGGATCAGGACATCCTAATGGTGCAGCCGCTATTAAGGGTCCGTTTGTTCAACGGTTAAAGTCCTACGTGATCTGAGTTCAGACCGGAGTAATCCAGGTCAGTTTCTATCTATGGTGTGCTCTTTTCTAGTACGAAAGGACCGAAAAGAAGAGGCCCCTGCTCTAAGCAAGCCTCACCCCCACCTAATGAAGACAACTAAAATAGGCAAGAGGACATACCCCCAATGCCTGAGAGAACGGCATGTTGGGGTGGCAGAGCCCGGTGAATGCAAAAGACCTAAGCCCTTTTTACAGAGGTTCAAGTCCTCTCCTTAACTATGATTTTAGTCCTTATTACACATATTCTTAACCCCTTGGCCTTCATTGTCCCCATCCTCTTAGCCGTCGCCTTCCTCACACTTCTAGAGCGTAAGGTACTAGGGTATATACAACTACGAAAGGGTCCAAATATTGTAGGGCCTTACGGACTGTTACAGCCTATCGCCGATGGTGTCAAGCTCTTTATTAAGGAGCCCGTTCGCCCCTCCACTTCCTCTCCCGTACTCTTCCTCCTCGCCCCCTTACTCGCACTCACACTTGCCTTAACCCTTTGAGCCCCCATGCCTCTCCCATATCCAGTTATTGACTTGAACCTTGGGATTCTATTTATTTTAGCCCTATCAAGCCTCGCTGTCTACTCCATTCTAGGTTCAGGATGAGCATCAAATTCAAAATATGCCCTCATTGGGGCCCTCCGGGCTGTAGCCCAGACCATTTCATATGAAGTTAGTCTAGGCCTAATCCTATTAAGTACTATTATTTTTACAGGAGGTTTTACCCTACAAACCTTCAACATTGCCCAAGAAAGCGTCTGAATACTTCTACCAGCTTGACCACTAGCCGCAATATGGTATATTTCAACCCTTGCAGAGACAAACCGTGCACCTTTTGACCTTACTGAAGGCGAATCCGAACTAGTCTCTGGCTTTAACGTCGAATATGCAGGCGGCCCATTCGCCCTATTCTTCTTAGCCGAATATGCTAATATTCTGCTTATAAATACGCTTTCCGCCACCCTCTTCTTAGGGGCCTCTCATTTTCCTATACTACCTGAACTCACGGCAGTGAACCTGATAACCAAGGCGGCCCTTCTATCTGTCTTATTTTTATGAGTTCGAGCCTCTTACCCACGATTCCGCTACGATCAGCTCATACACCTAATTTGAAAAAACTTCCTCCCACTTACACTGGCCCTGGTTATCTGACACCTAGCCCTCCCCATTGCATTTGCTGGCTTGCCACCCCAGTTATAGATAAGAAGCCGTGCCTGAAGTAAAGGGCCACTTTGATAGAGTGACTTATGGGGGTTCAAATCCCCCCCGCTTCTTAGAAAAGGAGGACTCGAACCCCGCCTAAGGAGAACAAAACTCCTGGTGCTCCCACTACACTATTTCCTAGTAAAGTCAGCTAATTCTAAGCTCTTGGTCCCATACCCCAAACACGAAGGTTAAAATCCCTCCTTTGCTAATGAACCCTTACATCTTAACCGCCCTGCTATTTGGTATTGGTTTAGGGACTACTACCACCTTCGCAAGCTCCCACTGACTACTCGCCTGAATGGGCCTGGAAATAAATACTCTTGCCATCATTCCTCTAATAGCTCAACACCATCACCCCCGAGCAGTTGAAGCAGCCACTAAATATTTCTTGATTCAAGCTGCCGGAGCAGCTATGCTACTCTTTGCCAGCACCACCAACGCCTGATTAACTGGACAATGGGACCTTTTACAGATTGCTCACCCCTTCCCAACTGCTCTTGTCACTTTGGCCCTCGCACTAAAAGTGGGGCTTGCACCCGTACACTCATGACTACCTGAGGTACTTCAAGGCCTAGACCTAACCACAGGACTTATTCTGTCCACCTGACAAAAACTTGCCCCATTTGCCTTGTTAATCCAAACCCCCTGTGCCAACACCACCCTATTAGTTATCCTCGGACTTACCTCAACCATTGTGGGGGGCTGAGGGGGCTTAAACCAAACCCAGCTTCGCAAAATTCTTGCCTACTCCTCCATCGCACACCTCGGCTGAATGGTAATTGTGCTACAATTCTCCCCCTCCTTGACTATTTTAACACTACTCACATATTTCATTATAACATTTTCAGCATTTCTCATATTTAAACTTAATAAAGCAACTAGCATTAATGCTCTGGCAACCTCATGGACAAAGACCCCCGCCCTAACCGCCCTTGCACCCCTTCTATTATTATCCTTAGGAGGCCTCCCTCCACTCACAGGCTTTATACCAAAGTGACTTATCCTTCAAGAACTTGCTAAACAAGACCTTGCCCCGGCCGCAACACTGGCCGCCATAACCGCCCTCCTTAGCCTATATTTTTATCTGCGACTATCATACGCAATGGCATTAACTATCTCACCAAATAACCTAACCGCAATCTCCCCATGACGCCTCCCCTCCTTACAACTAACACTACCACTTGCTACCTCAGCCATAGCTACGCTGCTGCTTCTACCCCTAACACCCGCCGCAATAGCACTAATAACCCTTTAAGGGACTTAGGTTAAAACAAGACCAAGGGCCTTCAAAGCCCTAAGTGAGGGTGGAAGCCCCCCAGTCCCTGATAAGGCTTGCGGGACACTACCCCACATCTCCTGTATGCAAAACAGGTACTTTAATTAAGCTAAAGCCTTACTAGAAGGACAGGCCTCGATCCTGCAAGATCTTAGTTAACAGCTAAGCGCTCAAACCAGCGAGCATCCATCTATCTTTCCCCCGCCTAAAAGGCGGGCAAAGGCGGGGGAAAGTCCCGGCAGACGACTAGCCTGCATCTTCAGATTTGCAATCTGATATGTATAACACCTCAAGACTTTTGATAAGAAGAGGACTCAAACCTCTGTTTGTGGGGCTACAATCCATCGCTTTAAAACTCAGCCATCCTACCTGTGGCCATCACACGTTGATTTTTCTCCACTAATCACAAAGACATCGGCACCCTTTATCTAGTATTTGGTGCCTGAGCCGGTATAGTAGGCACAGCCCTCAGCCTACTCATTCGAGCAGAACTAAGCCAACCGGGCGCTCTCCTTGGGGACGACCAAATTTATAATGTAATCGTTACAGCACATGCCTTCGTAATGATTTTCTTTATAGTAATGCCAATTATAATTGGAGGTTTTGGAAACTGATTAATCCCCCTAATGATTGGAGCCCCAGATATAGCATTTCCCCGTATAAATAACATAAGCTTCTGACTTCTACCCCCCTCTTTCCTACTACTACTTGCCTCTTCTGGGGTAGAAGCGGGTGCCGGAACCGGATGAACAGTGTACCCGCCCCTGGCCGGTAATTTAGCCCACGCAGGAGCATCAGTAGACCTGACAATCTTTTCTCTCCACCTAGCAGGTATCTCCTCAATCCTTGGGGCAATCAATTTTATTACCACAATTATTAATATGAAGCCCCCGGCCATCTCTCAATACCAGACACCCTTATTTGTGTGAGCCGTCCTAATTACCGCTGTTCTTCTCCTTCTCTCCCTACCAGTTCTCGCTGCCGGCATCACAATGCTCCTTACCGACCGAAATCTTAATACCACCTTCTTTGACCCGGCAGGAGGGGGAGATCCCATCCTTTATCAGCACTTATTCTGGTTTTTTGGACACCCGGAAGTATATATTCTCATTCTGCCCGGCTTTGGTATGATTTCACACATCGTCGCCTATTACTCTGGCAAAAAAGAACCCTTTGGCTATATGGGCATGGTATGAGCAATAATGGCTATTGGCCTTCTAGGCTTTATTGTATGAGCCCATCACATATTCACAGTTGGCATGGACGTAGACACGCGTGCTTATTTCACGTCTGCCACAATAATCATCGCAATTCCCACCGGCGTTAAAGTATTTAGCTGACTTGCAACCCTTCATGGGGGCTCTATTAAATGAGAGACACCCCTTTTATGGGCCCTTGGCTTTATTTTCCTGTTTACAGTAGGGGGGCTCACAGGCATTGTTCTAGCCAATTCATCTCTAGATATCGTACTCCACGATACCTATTATGTAGTAGCCCACTTCCACTACGTACTATCTATGGGGGCCGTATTTGCCATTGTCGCCGCCTTCGTGCACTGGTTCCCATTATTCTCAGGCTACACACTTCACAGCACTTGAACAAAAATCCACTTCGGTATTATGTTCTTAGGGGTAAACTTAACCTTCTTCCCACAACACTTCCTGGGATTAGCCGGGATGCCCCGACGATACTCCGATTACCCTGACGCCTACACCCTATGAAATACAGTCTCCTCAATTGGATCACTTATCTCCCTAGTGGCTGTTATCATGTTCTTATTTATTATTTGAGAGGCATTCGCCGCCAAACGTGAAGTTCTAGCAACAGATTTAACAACAACCAATGTAGAATGACTTCATGGCTGCCCTCCCCCATACCACACATTTGAGGAGCCTGCCTTTGTACAAGTACAAGCAGATTAACGAGAAAGGGAGGAGTCGAACCCCCATAGGTCGGTTTCAAGCCGACCACATAACCGTTCTGCCACTTTCTTTATAAGACACTAGTAAAAAAGTACATTACACCGCCTTGTCAAGGCGGAAGTGTGGGTTAGACCCCCGCGTGTCTTGCTTTTAATGGCCCATCCGTCACAGCTTGGATTTCAAGATGCAGCTTCACCTGTTATAGAAGAACTTCTTCATTTTCACGACCATGCTTTAATAATCGTCTTCCTGATTAGCACACTAGTGCTCTATATTATTCTTGCCATAGTTACCACTAAATTAACGAACAAATATATTTTAGATTCACAAGAGATTGAAATTATCTGAACAATTCTCCCAGCTATCATTTTAATTCTGATCGCGCTTCCCTCCCTTCGCATCCTCTATCTTATAGATGAAATTAACAACCCTTTATTAACAATTAAAGCCGTTGGCCACCAGTGATACTGAAGCTATGAATATACTGACTACGAAGATCTTGGCTTTGACTCATACATAATCCCCACCCAAGACCTAACCCCTGGACAATTCCGCCTATTAGAAGCCGACCATCGCATGGTTATTCCAGTTGAATCCCCCATCCGAGTTTTAGTCTCTGCAGACGATGTACTTCACTCATGAGCAGTCCCAGCCCTGGGGGTAAAAATGGACGCAGTCCCAGGCCGCCTTAACCAAACAGCCTTCATCGCATCCCGACCAGGCGTATTCTACGGACAATGCTCTGAAATCTGCGGAGCAAATCACAGCTTTATACCTATTGTAGTGGAAGCAGTTCCCCTAGAACACTTTGAAAACTGATCATCTCGAATACTTGAAGACGCCTCGCTAGGAAGCTAAGTAGGGTATAGCGTTAGCCTTTTAAGCTAAAGATTGGTGGCTCCCGACCACCCCTAACGACATGCCCCAACTCAACCCCGCACCTTGATTTGCTATTTTAGTCTTCTCGTGAATGGTCTTCCTGGCCATTATTCCCGCTAAAGTTACAGCCCACGCCTTCCCAAACACCCCTACTCTGCAAAGCGCAGAAAAAGCCAAAACAGACCCCTGAACTTGACCATGACACTAAGCTTTTTTGACCAGTTTATAAGCCCCACCTATCTCGGGATCCCATTAATAGCCCTTGCCCTTACCCTGCCCTGACTCCTTTACCCCACACCCACAACTCGATGATTAAACAACCGACTTCTCGCGCTTCAGGGCTGATTTATTAACCGTTTTACCCAACAGCTTCTCCTTCCCTTAAATATTGGGGGCCATAAGTGAGCTGCCCTCCTAACCTCATTAATAATCTTTTTGATTACCCTAAATATATTAGGACTTCTTCCCTACACTTTTACCCCTACCACCCAATTGTCACTAAATTTAGGACTTGCAGTACCTCTCTGATTAGCAACTGTCATTATTGGCATGCGAAACCAACCAACCCATGCCCTAGGTCACCTCCTACCAGAAGGCACACCCGGCCCCCTTATCCCGGTGCTTATCGTTATCGAAACAATTAGCCTCTTTATCCGCCCCCTTGCCCTAGGAGTACGACTAACAGCCAATTTAACAGCTGGTCACCTCTTAATTCAACTAATTGCTACAGGCGCCTTCGTACTTCTCCCCTTAATACCAACCGTGGCAATCATCACAACAACAGTACTGGTTCTCCTTACCCTATTAGAAGTTGCTGTAGCAATAATTCAAGCCTACGTCTTCGTTCTCCTACTAACACTATACCTACAAGAAAACGTCTAATGGCCCATCAAGCACACCCTTACCACATAGTTGACCCCAGCCCTTGACCCCTAACAGGGGCAATTGCTGCCCTGCTGATAACATCAGGCCTCGCGACCTGATTTCATTTTCGCTCAACAACCTTAATAACCTTAGGAACAGCTCTGCTACTTCTTACAATATATCAATGATGACGAGACATCGTACGAGAAGGTACATTCCAAGGACATCACACGCCCCCCGTACAAAAAGGTCTTCGATACGGAATGATTCTTTTCATTACCTCCGAAGTATTTTTTTTCCTAGGATTCTTCTGAGCCTTTTACCACGCAAGCCTCGCCCCCACTCCTGAACTAGGGGGCTGCTGACCTCCCACGGGCATTACAACTCTTGACCCATTTGAAGTCCCCCTACTTAATACAGCTGTCTTACTTGCCTCCGGAGTAACGGTCACCTGAGCCCACCACAGCATTATAGAGGGTGAACGAAAACAGACCATTCAATCGCTAGCCTTAACTATTCTTTTGGGCTTTTATTTTACATTTCTTCAAGCCCTGGAATACTATGAAGCCCCCTTTACAATTGCAGATGGCGTATACGGCTCTACCTTTTTCGTAGCCACTGGATTCCACGGACTACACGTTATTATTGGCTCCACATTCTTAGCTGTTTGCCTCCTGCGACAAATCCAATACCACTTTACATCCGAGCACCACTTCGGGTTCGAAGCAGCTGCCTGATACTGACATTTCGTAGACGTCGTGTGACTATTCCTATATATCTCTATCTACTGATGAGGCTCTTAATCTTTCTAGTATTAAAACTAGTATAAGTGACTTCCAATCACCCGGTCTTGGTTAAAATCCAAGGAAAGATAATGAACGTAGCAATAGCTGTAATTACCATCACTATTTTGCTTTCCGTAGCCCTGGCCATTGTATCCTTCTGGCTCCCCCAAATGACCCCCGACCACGAAAAGCTCTCCCCCTATGAATGTGGTTTTGACCCCTTAGGATCAGCCCGCCTACCATTTTCTCTCCGTTTCTTCCTAGTCGCCATTCTTTTCCTCCTTTTCGATTTAGAAATTGCCCTTCTTCTCCCACTCCCCTGAGGGGACCAATTAACCTCCCCCTTATTAACACTCTTCTGAGCCGTGGCCGTGCTTATTCTTCTTACCCTTGGCTTAGTTTACGAGTGAATTCAAGGAGGACTAGAATGAGCCGAATAGCCAATTAGTTTAAGAAAAATATTTGATTTCGGCTCAAAAGCTTATGGTTAAAGTCCATAATTGTCTAATGACTCCCGCTCACTTCGCTTTCTCATCGGCCTTTACCCTAGGACTGACAGGCCTAGCATTCCATCGAACCCACCTCCTTTCCGCTCTTTTATGCTTAGAGGGGATGATGCTCTCTTTATTTATTGGACTTTCCATCTGAACCCTTCAACTAGGCTCCACAAGTTTCTCTGCGGCCCCCATGCTCCTATTAGCTTTTTCAGCTTGTGAAGCAAGCGCAGGGCTTGCCTTACTAGTAGCCACAGCTCGCACACATGGTTCAGATCGCCTTCAAACCTTAAACCTCTTACAATGCTAAAAATTCTAATTCCTACCCTAATGCTTCTCCCCACAGCCTGGCTTGCCCCTGCCAAATGATTGTGACCTACCACCCTCTCCCACAGCCTAGTCATTGCATTAGCCAGCCTCACTTGACTAAAAAATACATCCGAAACAGGATGATCTTGCCTCACGCCCTTCATAGCCACAGACCCCCTCTCAACACCCCTCCTTGTCCTTACCTGCTGACTACTCCCCCTTATAATTTTGGCAAGCCAAAGCCACACAGCACTCGAACCTATTAATCGCCAACGGACCTACATTAGCCTATTAACATCTCTGCAAGTATTCCTTATTATAGCATTCGGTGCCACCGAACTCCTTATGTTTTATATTATATTTGAAGCTACTCTCATCCCCACACTAATTATTATCACTCGGTGAGGTAACCAGGCGGAACGCCTTAATGCAGGAGTATATTTTTTGTTTTATACACTAGCAGGCTCTCTCCCATTGCTAGTTGCCCTCTTACTTCTTCAAAAGGATACAGGCTCCCTCTCCCTTTTAACCATTCAGTATACTAGCTCTACCCCTCTTTCATCTTATGCTGACAAGCTTTGATGAGCAGGCTGCCTAATTGCATTTTTAGTAAAAATACCCCTATACGGAGCACATCTTTGGCTACCAAAAGCACATGTAGAAGCCCCAGTTGCAGGCTCAATGGTTCTAGCTGCAGTTCTTCTAAAACTAGGGGGCTACGGTATAATCCGAATAATAATTATATTGGAACCTCTCACTAAGGAATTAAGCTATCCCTTTATTATCCTCGCCCTCTGAGGTGTAATTATAACTGGCTCCACCTGCCTTCGCCAAACAGATCTTAAATCCCTCATTGCCTATTCATCCGTAAGCCACATGGGCCTGGTCGTTGGGGGTATTCTTATCCAGACACCTTGAGGCCTTGCCGGCGCCGTAATCCTTATGATTGCACACGGCCTAACATCCTCGGCCCTCTTCTGCTTAGCCAACACAAATTACGAACGCCTCCATAGCCGGACAATATTATTAGCCCGAGGATTACAAATAGTGCTTCCACTTATAGCAACATGATGATTTATTGCCAGCCTCGCAAACTTAGCCCTCCCCCCTCTACCCAACCTCATGGGAGAACTTTTAATTATTACCTCATTATTTGGCTGATCATGATGAACCCTTGTACTTACAGGGGCAGGGACCCTTATTACCGCGAGCTACTCACTCTACATATTCCTAATGACCCAACGAGGCCCCCTCCCAGCACATATTATTAGCCTAAACCCCTCCTATACCCGGGAGCATCTAGTTATAGCCCTTCACCTCCTCCCCCTGCTTCTACTTATCTTAAAGCCCGAATTAGTATGAGGCTGAACCACCTGTAGGTATAGTTTAACAAAAATATTAGATTGTGATTCTAAAGACAGAGGTTAAAATCCCCTTATCCACCGAGAGAGGCTCGCCAGCAACGAAGACTGCTAATCTCCGTGACCTTGGTTGGACCCCAGGGCTCACTCGGCCTGCTCCTAAAGGATAACAGCTCATCCATTGGTCTTAGGAACCAAAAACTCTTGGTGCAAATCCAAGTAGCAGCTATGCACTCCTCATCACTTATTATATCATCCAGCTTAGTCATTATCTTTTTACTATTAGCATATCCTATCTTTACAACCCTGGAGCCTCGCCCCCGAAACCCCGACTGGGCCATTTCCCATGTTAAGACAGCGGTCGCCCTGGCCTTCTTCGTTAGCTTAATCCCCCTATTTCTTTTTCTTAACGAAGGTGCAGAAGCAATCATCACCTCATGAAATTGAATAAATACAATAACCTTCGACGTGAACATTAGCTTCAAATTTGACCACTACTCAGTTATTTTTGTCCCCATTGCCCTCTACGTCACTTGGTCTATTCTAGAATTCGCATCATGATATATACACGCAGACCCATATATAAACCGATTCTTTAAATACCTCCTAATTTTCCTTATTGCCATAATTATTCTTGTCACAGCAAACAATCTGTTCCAACTTTTCATTGGTTGAGAAGGAGTGGGCATTATATCATTTCTACTCATTGGCTGATGATACGGACGAGCGGATGCCAATACAGCGGCCCTTCAGGCCGTTGTGTATAATCGGGTCGGAGACATTGGATTGTTATTCACAATAGCATGAATAGCAACCAACGCTAACTCCTGGGAATTACAACAGATTTTTGTAACAACAAAAGACCTGGATCTTACGCTACCGCTACTAGGCCTAATTATTGCCGCCACAGGCAAATCGGCCCAATTTGGTCTTCACCCTTGACTCCCCTCTGCTATAGAGGGTCCTACACCGGTCTCTGCCCTACTGCATTCAAGCACCATAGTCGTTGCCGGTATTTTTCTCCTAGTACGAACAAGTCCCCTCCTGGAAAATAATCAAACTGCCCTCACCACGTGCCTATGCCTAGGTGCCCTAACAACGCTATTTACAGCCACCTGTGCCCTAACCCAAAATGATATCAAGAAAATCGTAGCATTCTCCACATCAAGTCAACTTGGTCTAATAATAGTTACTATCGGCTTAAATCAACCTCAACTAGCCTTCCTTCACATTTGCACCCACGCCTTCTTTAAAGCAATACTATTCCTCTGTTCCGGCTCAATTATTCATAGCCTCAACGACGAACAAGATATCCGAAAAATAGGAGGCATACACCACCTTGCCCCCTTTACATCCTCCTGCCTTACTATTGGTAGTTTAGCCCTCACGGGCACCCCCTTCCTGGCAGGATTCTTCTCCAAAGATGCCATTATTGAGGCACTAAACACATCCCACCTAAACGCCTGAGCCCTAGTCCTAACCCTTCTAGCCACCTCATTCACGGCCATCTATAGTCTCCGCGTAGTATTTTTTGTCTCAATAGGCCACCCGCGGTTTAACGCTATCTCCCCCATCAATGAAAATAACCCAGCGGTTATTAACCCCTTAAAGCGACTTGCATGAGGGAGCATTATCGCTGGCCTCCTAATTATCTCAAGCATCACCCCCCTTAAGACCCCTGTGATATCTATACCCCCCTTGCTCAAACTAGCTGCCCTTGTAGTCACAATTATAGGGTTACTCATTGCCCTCGAACTAGCAACACTTACCAATAAACAATACAAAGTTATACCTAATCTGGTTACCCACCACTTCTCCAACATGTTAGGCTTTTTCCCTTCAATCGTTCACCGATTCACCCCTAAGCTAAATCTAGTTTTAGGACAGACACTTGCCAGCCAACTGATTGACCAAACTTGACTAGAAAAAGTCGGTCCCAAAGCAATCTCTTCATCAAATATCCCCCTAATTACAACAACAAGCAATACCCAACAAGGAATAATCAAGACATACCTCACCCTATTCCTTCTTACCCTGACCCTTACTGCCCTATTATTTACCCGTTAAACTGCCCGAAGAGCCCCCCGACTCAGCCCTCGAGTTAACTCCAACACAACAAACAACGTAAGAAGCAGGACCCACGCACTAAGTACTAACATCCCTCCCCCTAATGAGTACATTAGCGCAACCCCTCCAATATCCCCTCGCAAAACAGAGAGCTCACTAAGCTCGTCAGCCGGCACCCACGAAGACTCATATCACCCCCCTCAAAATACACTAGAAGCCACCCCCACCCCTACTAAGTATATCAACATGTCACCTACAACAGGACCACTAACCCAACTTTCCGGGTAGGGCTCAGCGGCAAGTGCCGCTGAGTACGCAAACACGACTAGTATGCCACCCAAATAGATCAAAAACAGCACCAACGATAGAAAGGGTCCCCCATGACCAACCAATACTCCGCACCCCATGCCCGCCACAACTACTAACCCTAAGGCAGCAAAGTAAGGAGAAGGGTTAGAAGCAACCGCAACCAACCCTAAAACTAATCCAATTAAAAATAAAGACATAATGTAAGTCATAATTCCTGCCAGGACTTTAACCAGAACTAATGGCTTGAAAAACCACCGTTGTTATTCAACTACAAGAACCCACTAATGGCAAGTCTACGAAAGACACACCCCCTCCTCAAAATCGCAAACAATGCCCTAGTTGACCTACCCGCCCCCTCAAATATTTCAGTGTGATGAAACTTCGGCTCTCTCTTAGGACTCTGCCTAATTATTCAAATCCTCACAGGACTATTTCTAGCCATACACTACACCTCTGATATTGCTACAGCTTTTTCTTCCGTTGCTCATATTTGCCGAGACGTAAATTACGGATGATTCATTCGAAACCTTCACGCCAACGGTGCATCCTTCTTCTTTGTGTGTATCTATGCCCACATTGGCCGTGGACTTTACTACGGCTCATACCTCTATAAAGAAACATGAAACATCGGAGTAGTCCTATTACTTCTAGTTATAATAACTGCTTTCGTTGGTTATGTGTTACCCTGAGGCCAAATGTCCTTTTGAGGTGCCACCGTTATCACCAACCTACTCTCTGCAGTACCCTACGTAGGTAACGCCCTTGTTCAATGAATTTGAGGTGGATTCTCAGTAGACAATGCAACCCTTACCCGATTCTTTGCTTTCCACTTCCTATTCCCCTTTGTAATTGCAGGCGCAACCATAGTCCACCTCCTTTTCCTTCATCAAACAGGGTCAAATAACCCCCTCGGCCTAAATTCAGATGCAGATAAAATAAGCTTCCACCCCTACTTCTCATACAAAGACTTATTAGGGTTCGCAGTACTTGTCATTGCCCTTACATGCCTAGCTTTATTTTCACCTAACCTGCTAGGAGACCCAGACAACTTCACCCCCGCCAATCCACTAGTCACTCCTCCCCACATTAAGCCAGAATGATATTTCCTGTTCGCATATGCAATTCTACGCTCCATTCCCAATAAACTAGGGGGAGTCTTAGCCCTCCTAGCTTCGATCCTTATTCTGATGCTCGTACCATTTCTACACACGTCTAAACAGCGAAGCCTCACTTTCCGACCACTTACACAATTCTTGTTTTGAACCCTGATCGCAGACGTTATTATTCTCACTTGAATTGGGGGAATACCTGTATCACATCCGTTCGTTATCATTGGACAAATCGCATCCTTTTTATACTTTTTCCTTTTCCTAGTCCTTACACCACTAGCAGGCTATGCAGAGGACAAAGCACTTGAATGAGCTTGCACTAGTAGCTCAGCATCAGAGCCCTGGTCTTGTAAACCAGATGTCGGAGGTTAAAATCCTCCCTACTGCTCAAAGAAAGGAGATTTTAACTCCCACCCCTGGCTCCCAAAGCCAGGATTCTTAGTTAAACTATTCTTTGTAGTATATGTATAATATTTTTAAATACATATATGTATTATCAACATTAATTTATTTTAACCATATCATATAGCATTCAAGTACATATATGTTTTATCACCATATCTAGGGTTTAACCATTCAAGTATTGTACGATAACGAACATTTTACATAAAGCACGACAATAAAATACAACAAACACTTATAAACACCAGGCGAAACTTAAGACCTAATACAAACATCCATGAGTTAAGTTATACCTTTATTCAAAATCCCACCAAAATCAAATACTTAATGTAGTAAGAACCGACCAACAAGTCCATTTCTTAATGCTAACTATTATTGAAGGTGAGGGACAATAATTGTGGGGGTTTCACACAGTGACTTATTCCTGGCATTTGGTTCCTATTTCAGGGCCATATACTGTAAACCTGCTCATATTCTTATACTAAAAGACATAAGTTAATGGTGGAAAACAATAGCGGGAGCGGCCACCATGCCGAGCATTCTTTCTATAGGGCATTTAGCTCTTTTTTTTTTTTTTCCTTTTCAATAGACATTTCACAGTGCAAGCGATCTAATCAACAAGGTGGGAATTATCCTAGGAAGCAAGAAAATAGTCTGCGTGATGAAAAGTCTTTACAAAAGAATTACATATAAAGATTTCAAGGACATAAAGTAGTGAAATTTAGTCGGAAGATATCTATATTACCCCCTTTTGGCTTTTTCGCGTTAAACCCCCCTACCCCCCTAAACTCCTGAGATAACTAACGCTCCTGTAAACCCCCCGGAAACAGGAAAACCTCGAGTCGTTTTTTATGGTTTCAAAATGTTTTTATTTACATTATTATAAGTTTTTTTTGACTAATCTAATAAAATTTAAAAAAATGTTAGACGAGACCAAACAAAGCCCCGCCTGCATAAGAAATAATCCTAATTTAACTATCAATTCACCCATAAAAACATAGGATATATACCCACCGACCCCGGCCACAAGTACAATATTAAACCCCCTAAGATAACTAACATCTATATACCCTACTTTAAAAAACAAGAAAACCCCGAGCCATTTTTTTTATGGTTTCAAAATGTTTTTATTTACATTATTATAAGTTTTTTTTGACTAATCTAATAAAATTTAAAAAAATGTTAGACGAGACCAAACAAAGCCCCGCCTGCATAAGAAATAATCCTAATTTAACTATCAATTCACCCATAAAAACATAGGATATATACCCACCGACCCCGGCCACAAGTACAATATTAAACCCCCTAAGATAACTAACATCTATATACCCTACTTTAAAAAACAAGAAAACCCCGAGCCATTTTTTTTATGGTTTCAAAATGTTTTTATTTACATTATTATAAGTTTTA